TTTAGAAAGATTTTCTGTATATATTTGGACTGGAATTGACCAAAACCCAATACTAACACTATTCTTTATTATTATTATTGTCGAATAGAAATCGAAATGGGGCGTGGCCAAGTGGTAAGGCACCGGGTTTTGGTCCCGGTATTCGGAGGTTCGAATCCTTCCGTCCCAGGTCAAGGACATATCCATTCTATCAGAGTAAAGGTTCCTTTTCTAAATAACGCGTTCTGCTTAAGGGATTGATGGGATTAAGTTTCTTAAAACGAGATTAAGTCTCTTAAGACTTGGTTGGGTTAGAGGAAAAGAAAAATTAGGAACGAGGGCTTAATCTGTACTTGTTTCTCTTTGTCCCTAGATAGTTCTCTTTCCGTAAACGGGATCTTTTAAAATTTATGATTCAGCATTCCCAGAGAATTGGGGGGGGATAGGTCTTAATCCGAAACGGAAGATATTCATTTAAATATTTGTGTCGGCCCGAATCTCATTAATATCGAATCAAGTTCTATATGTAACTAATGGTTTTTTGACCCTTTATAGGTATTTTGTTTTTGGCTCTAATGAATAATTTGAAATCTATGTAACGATTAAGATGAGATAATTAATATATTTAGTCATTTTTTTTTATGTCAAGATTGCAGAACGATTACTTCATTCCAGATTAAACAAAAGAAATAAAAAATACATATATAAAATGAGTAAATGCTTGGTTTAACATATATATGTCTTGTTATTAGATTTCTGTCTATTTCAGTGACAACGTTGAGTGACAACAGTCCTTCTCTTCGGTTTTTGTGAAAAAGAAATGTAATCTCTTAAGCATTTCAATATTTAATATAGAATATCCACAACAGTGACAGTTCTTCAATCTAATGGTTCAATTCGAAAAGAAAGATAAATTTTGATTTTTTTATGATGATCGAATGGAGTCTTTACTGTAAAACTTTATTCCCATAATGATGTCGAAAGACGAAACTTTCTCGATTATAAAAATTATGAATGATTCTTTATCAGTTGAATCTTTGGTATTCAAAGAATTCGGAGATGGGATAATCTCTCCTATTGAGTCGCTTGAAGATACGGGGATAAAAATAATTTATTTATCCGTGTTATTTATATTAATTATGTTATTTTTAGATTTCTGTTAGTTTGTTTTTTTTATAAAAAAGTTGCATTCATACAATAACGAGGTTTTGCTAAGATTTCTTCATAAAAATCTTTACCAGTCATGTATAGAAGAAAAAGGTATAGATTTATATGTTTATGTACTGACTGAACCAACGACTATTCATGATTCCATAATTGAATCAATTCCATACCGGCTCCAAATTAGAGGAATTAAAATGTTATGGTAAAACTTCGTTTGAAACGATGTGGTAGAAAGCAACGTGCGACTTGAAGGACACGATCCGGTGTGGATTCTTATTCTTACATCCGCCATTTTATATAGGAATGAAGGTGCTCTTGGCCCGACATCGTTTGTAGAACCCCTCTTTTTGTTGGGTTGTAATATTATAATTATAGTACATGATGGAGCTCGAGCAGAAAGTATTGATTCAGCTTTCAGGGGCAAGGATCTAGGGTTAATGCCAATCAATAAATTGGAACAACTTCGTAAATATATCATTAATATAAAAATGGAAAGGATCCGATTCGGTCAAGTTTCAAATTGAAAAGGAAATTTGGTTGGAATTGATAAAACTCTTTCGATTCAAAGTGTATCACGCGGGAATCAACCATTCATATGATTCTTTAGATAGAAAGAACTAACAAAAGGGGTATGTTGCTGCCATTTTGTTGGAAGGATTAAGAAGCACCGAAGTAATGTCTAAACCCACTGATTTAAAACAAAGAAAAGGATCCCGGAACAAGGAAAGGTCATTTCCATTCTCTCAATAACTGGATGAGAATTAAAGTAAAAAATCCAACTAGATGCTTAGTATGTTAAACGAGACAAAAAGGGGGGATTAAAGACCATTCAATAAATGAAATAAATTGCTTAAAGATTTGATTTTCTTTTGAGCTATTTGAAAATTATCCAACTTGAGTTATGAGTACAAATGCTTTTTTCTTTTTTTATCATCAAGAACGAAGAAAAAATTGAGTTAAATCCTAGTCTAATTGATTTTATCAACCCTTTTAGAATTCATTAGAATTCTAGAATTCTATAGATAGACAAAACCTCGAAGCATTTTTTCTCGAGCCGTACGAGGAGAAAACTTCCTATACGTTTCTAGGGGGGGTCTTGTTCATTTACTTAATATCTATCCCAGTGAGCCGTCTATCGAATCGTTGCAATTGATGTTCGATCCCGAAGAGAAGGAAGAGATCTTCGGAAAGTGGGGTTTTATGATCCGATAAAGAATCAAAGTTGTTTAAATGTTCCCGCTATTCTATATTTTCTTGAAAAGGGCGCTCAGCCTACAGCAACTGTTCGGGATATTTTAAAGAAGGCGGAGGTTTTTAAGTAACTTTGCCCTAATCAAAATTAAACAAAACTTAATTAAGGAAATAAAAGGGGGGAGAGTGATTCGTAGAAAATTTTGTATAACTTTTGTTTGTATACTTTAGTTTTTATTCTCCCCCCTTCCCCTTTTTTTGTGACTTCTATTATTTTATTATTGCTTCTATAGCATCTAATATTTTATAACGACAAAACACCGGTTGGTTGATCCTAGAAATGTCAAACACAATAAATTTTATTTATTCTACTTTGATTATTGATAATTTATTATTGATTAATTTATTATTGATAATAAATCTAAATCTGATATTTTTTTTATTTCTTCCTTGATTACCCTATCTAAACTTTTTTGCACCTATGTAGTGCCAATCCAACACAAGTCCTTATTGAGAAATTCAAATTTTTTTCTTTTTCCATTGTATTCTTTTGTCAACATTTATATTGACAACAGGGTATCGAAGAAATATAATTATCGTGAGAAGCGGCTCGATTTTTTTCTGTGCCATAGGTTTGGTTTTTACCTTGCATTATTCAAACGATGAGTTGATTGGATTCGCTTTGATACAAGAAGGGTTTTTGATTGAAGGGTCGATAACATAAGAGATGGTTTATAAATTTTGACATATATTTCTCTTTTTATTTTATCGGAGAATTTCTTGTATTTTCGTCTCGTTTATTCATTATTGATGTTCTGAATCAATTTCAAAATTTTTTTTTCGATTTTTTATTTCTTAGTTCAATGGTTTTATTTTGATTACCGTATTTAAATCTTTTATTTTGATTCTGATTGTATCTATAATACCCTTTCATTATTTATTACTTTCTTATTATTCTATATTTTCTTATTATTCTATTCGGGTTGCTAACTCAACGGTAGAGTACTCGGCTTTTAAGTGCGGCTAGGATCTTTTACACATTTGGATGAAGCAAAGAATTCGTCCATACCATCTAGTTTGGAAGACCACGACTGATCCTGAAAGGGAATGAATGGAAAAAACAGCATGTCGCATCAACGAAGAGTTCTGAGAATATTTCGTTTTTTACGGATCCGTTCAAATCCCTGTTTGATTTTTTGAAACGGAGCAAAACAACTTCCATTTCAAGTTGGGTCGAATGAATAAATGGAAAGAGATAGAGCCTTGCGGCTTCAATTAATTGATTATAAGGAAAAAAGCAACGAGCTTCTGTTCTTAATTTGAATAATTACCCGATCTAATTAGACGTTAAAAATATATTAGTGCCTGATACGGGAAGAGCTTCTCCCATGGAGTGTATTCTTTATTTTTTAATGAATCCTAATTATTGCCATTTTTGATTATGGAATGGAAATGCTTGTGTAAAAGAAATAGTATATTGATAAATAAATTCCAAAATCAAAAGAGCGATTGGGTTGATAAAATAAAGGATTTCTAACCATCTTGTTATCCTGTAACGAATATAAAAAAATTCATTTTAATGGAAAAGAGAGGATAGAGAATCCGTTGATAAGTTTACCAGTATCCGAGGTATCTGTTCGTTTCTTATTATAATACCTTGTTTTGACTGTATCGCACTATGTATTATTTGATAACCCTCTAAATCCTCTACCTTTAGTTCAACTCGAATTTCGAATGGCGGAATTCCAAAGATATTTAGAGCTAGATAGATCTCAACAACACTACTTCTTATATCCACTTATCTTTCAGGAGTATATTTATGCACTTGCTCATGATCGGGATTCGAGTTTAAATAGAAATAGATCTCTTTTGTTGGAAAATGTGGGTTATGACAATAAATTTAGTTTTCTAATTGTGAAACGTTTAATTGCTCGAATGTATCAGTATCAACAGAATCATTTGATTCTTTCTATTTCTGATTCGAAACAAAATCTAGTTTTGGGGCACAATAAGAATTTGTATTCTCAAATGATATTAGAGGGGTTTGCAGTTATTGTGGAAATTCCATTTTCTTTTCAATTAATATCTTCTCTAAAAAGCAAAGAGATAGTCAAATCTCATAATTTACTATCAATCCATTCAATATTTCCTTTTTTAGAGGAAAAATTTTCACATTTAATTTATGTGTTAGAGATACTAATACCCTACCCAGTCCATTTAGAAATCTTAGTTCAAACTCTTCGTTATTCGGTAAAAGATGCTTCTTCTTTACATTTATTGCGATTCTTTCTCCACGAGTATTGTAATTGGAGTACCCCAAATAAAGTCGGTTTTTCTTTTTCAAAAAGAAATAAAAGACTATTCTTCTTCCTATATAATTCTTATCTATGTGAATACGAATCCATCTTCGTCTTTCTCCGTAACCAATCTTCTCGTTTACGCTCAACATCTTCTGTAACCCTTCTTGAACGAATATATTTCTATGGAAAAATAAACTATCTTGTAGAAGTCTTTGTTAAGGTTTTTCAGGTCAATCTATTCTTGTTGAAGGACCCTTTCATGCATTATGTTAGGTATCAAGGAAAATCGATTCTCGCTTCAAAAGAGACGCCCCTTTTGATGAAAAAATGGACATATTATTTTGTTAATTTCTGGCAATGTCATTT